ATAGTATCATAAATTGAGTCAATGCATAGGAAATGACTGCATTTCCATACTATTAAGTTAAGTGAAATACAGAAGACATAATCCGGATGATATCACATTACTTACTTATATTACTGGATATTACGGAGCCTGTTCATGCAGGATATGATAGAGTCTGATCATAGAAAAGATTCTCTTCAAGCGAACCGGCCCATCCTCCGTAGGGTACTGGCGCGGTGGTTGGAAAAAAGACACATTTAATTGTGAATTCAAATGTGGCAGATAAGATCAAGTCATACTGCACGGCCCAATCAATAGTTCAAGTCACACACTCCCATAATCCATTATTTTTTCGGAGAGTTCCCTTCAACTATTCGTGTATGTCAAATAAAGAATGCAATTTATTTTGTTAAGTTGAAGGGAAATATCCAAATACATGTATTATTTTTTTTTATAATGCATATTTGTAGCAATGAAATACTATTACTCCTCCCCAAAATGATTGATTACAAATATCTATGATTCATATTCTCTATAAAGGACCGGAAATGCCTTGCTTACGTATCATTGGAAAGTGCATTAACATGAATACGGCAGTAAGAAGAGGTAATACAAAAGTATGTAAACTATAAAAACGAGTCAAGGTAGATTGTCCCACACTAGCGCTTCCGCGCAATAACTCTACCACCGACGATCCTATTACAGGAATAGCGTCGGGTACACCTGTTACAATTTTTACTGCCCAATAACCAATTTGGTCCCAAGGTAAGGAATAACCGGTTACACCAAAGGATGCAGTCAATACACCCAAAACTACACCCGTCACCCAAGTCAGTTCGCGAGGTTTTTTAAAACCACCGGTGAGATACACGCGAAATACGTGCAAGATCATCATTAAGACCATCATACTTGCCGACCATCGATGAACTGATCGGATTAACCAACCAAAGTTAGCCTCAGTCATTATATATTGAACAGAAGCAAAAGCCTCCGTAACGGTCGGACGATAATAAAAAGTCATAGCAAAACCCGTCGCTACTTGGACTAAAAAACAAGTAAGTGTAATTCCTCCTAAACAATAAAATATATTGACATGAGGAGGAACATATTTACTAGTTATATCATCGGCAATCGCCTGAATCTCAAGACGTTCTTCGAACCAATCATAGACTTTATTGAGATAGGTAAACCAAAGGACCCCCCTGAGAACCGTATATGAGAATTTCATCTCGTACGGCTCAAACAAAAATATAAAATACGAGTTATTTGGAAAACAGATATGTGGAATAGAAAGTTTTAAACTTCTTAACTTAATCCTATGATTTCCATTTTTTTTTTTGAAGATGAAGATAAAAAAAATGGAAATCCAAAAGGTATTCTTTGTGTTTATAATGCCAAAATTTCAAGTCGGCTCACTCGTCTTTTCTCTTGATCCTTACCGGCCTCTTGAATATTCTATTACTCACCCACCTCATTTTTTTGTCTGTATTTAATATGATTTTACTGTTGTTTTTTTATTATTATTGATAGGAATTTTCTTGTTAAGACCCTATAGAATCAATTCAAAAACCTCAGATTCATACCAGAACCACGATGATTTCCCAAAAAACCTTTCATCCAAGTCCAAAAATTCCCTGAGTAAGAACTGCTGGATCATCACTTATTCAATGAATAGATATAATGAAAAAAAATACAAAGAAATTTTATAAAGATAAGCGGCGGCAGTTTAAAAGAATAAAAATCGTTCTATTTTTCGAAATTTCTTATTCTAACTCTTTCATTTTTTTTCGTCCGGTTGCGAGGTCTAAATAGAAATATTAAGTATGAATCATAGTTCTAAGACTTTAGAATCTATTTCTTTTCTATATTCCGTGCTCCAGATATTAGAATAAATATCTGACGGGGTAAAGCCATCTCTATCAAGATAAGAAAGATGACGTATCCTTTTTATGTTCTGTACTATCAATAGGATCAATTGTAACAAGTCACACACTCATATTCCGGAAATACAGAAACAAAGAAGTTTCGCGGTCGAACTACCAAATAAAAAAGGAATGGTCTAAAACTCAACGACCTAAATGCTAAACTTTACTTTCTATTGAAAAACTAGTTAGTTGGTTCTTGTGAATCTAATTCTCTAATTAGAAATTTGGTCCAGTAAAATGGACGAATTATAAATCTCTAAAATAATAGAGAGAAATACCGCAAATAGAGCCATTGCAATACCCATCAAAGGGGTAGTTCCCCATCCCGGAGCTACTTTACCATATTCTGAATTCAACGGTTTCAATAAATCGCCTACAACAGTTCGTCTTGGACCAGATCTAGAACTACCCTCAACGGTTTGTGTAGCCATAAATCCTATTTTTTTTTTCATTGAGATCTGTTGACTTTGTATACCATTCCGCTGTAAATTACCCTATAGATCCATTGTAGTCTTGATATTATATAATCATGGAAACAGCAACCCTAATTGCCATCTCTATATCTGGTTTAATTGTCAGTTTTACTGGGTATGCCT